GATAATGAGAATGGGTTATTCAAAAAGGAAAAGGCGCTACTATACAATACATTAGTAGAAGTAAGCGGCTGAGTTAGCAAAGCCTACCCTACTAATGTATTGTATAGTAGGGTATAGTATAGTAGGCGAGCGAGTTAGCGAAGACGCTTAGGCTAATAGATAAGAGAGCGTCAGTGCGTAGCCTTCATTCTACTACGCTACGCAAAGGTTACGAAGTCACTTAGCTCGACGTTAGGAGAGTCAAGTCAAGGGGGAACGCCATACCTACATAGAAGAACCGCTGTTCGCTGACTTTCTAAGGTCTAAGTCTAACCTTTCGCTCCCCTACTGAAAAGGGGCAAAGCCGCTTCGCACCACTGATAGACTAAGACTACTTAAGATTCAATTCAAAAGACCCTACTTAGTTTCGCAAGCCTTTGTCATTGTCAGTCAACTAAGTAGGGCCTGAGGCCCCCTGCGAATCCGTAAATCTGAGGAGCATGCCGCAACAAAAGGATGGTCCCCTACGCATTTCATTATTTCCGGAAGGGAAATAAAAGAAGTACCCCCCATCATGGTGAACCTCTCCTTGTGATCGGGATGAGGTAAATGCCTCCCAGCCGGGGGGCGGATCGAATCGGAGTTTCCTTAGGTAGCCACCGACCTACAGTTATCCTTAAACTTCCGTGCTTGGTGGAGAAGAAGCGACCAAAGGTACGCTCGCTTGCTGTCTTGTTCTCTGCCGCGAACTGGGATCGCTCGCCAGCTAGGTCAGATTGGAGCAAGATTTTTTGAGAACATATTACCCATCTTCGGGGACAAGGGGCGGAACGACCTCTCGATCTACTTACTGCAGCCCAGGAATAAAAACGTCGTCTAGGCGTTCCCTGTTGCTCCGATCTCCCCTACGCCTAGGGCGTTGTCTAGGCCAAGAGCCATAGTTAGTTGCTGTTTCCATTTGGTTGTTTTTTTCTCGTTGTTGATACCGGCAAGACCCAGCCAGATGATGTCTGCTGGTTGGTAGTGAGAGGACTCTTAGTATCTGCATACCCAAGCGCTGATTAAAAAACAATCATTTGATTTTTTTTCTTGCTCTCCCTTAGCAGCGGGAAAGGAGTCTATCTATCTGCCTAGCTTTGGTAGATTTCCCCCAACGCAATCCACAGAAATTCCACGAATCCCTTGGTGGATAAGTCCGACGACTCAGCAGCAGTGCGGAATTGAGTTTCTCGTCTGGTGGATCTGATCTATAGTTAGGGGGCAATACATACCAAAAGGTTCGAAGAAGGAGCGCGCATAAGAGTATATAACCAACCCACCCACCCTTCTTTATAACCTATTCACATTAGTGAAGCGGCTGGATGCATAAGGGAAGTGCGCGTTTGTGAGACCTTCGTCGGGATGCATAGAGGAGTCAACCTACGAGCACGGAAGGGCGTGGTACCGCCCCTCTCTAAGTAAAGGTAAAGTCTCTCCTTCAGCTAGAATGTAAGGAATTTGAAAGAAGCGCGGAAAAGGGCCAAACGCGGTTGCTAGCATCGAAGAGAGCCGTCATCGACGATAAAGTGGGAGTTCGGACTTGGCGAACGAGCTCTTCCCGCGGGAGAGGAAAGCGGGGGCAGGCAAAATAACCATTCCGGTGGTTGATAGTGGAGCAAAGGCTTGATAAAACATGGATAGGCATGCCTTATCATCCAAAAGGATGTAGAAAGAGGAAGGGCTCGCGGGGTCGATCCCACATCTCATAGAGAGTAGGAATACCAGGGATGATAAGGGATAACTAACTCTACAGCTCACAGGAATGGGAAAAGTAATTCCACATTACTCCAGTTTTATCATTGCTTTATTTAAAAGAGAATAGGGAGTAAGGCTGAAATGGCTATATGGCTTCCAAATTCTCGTATGTTGATTGAATTAATAGATGCTGGGTGAGGGCTTAAAGACCCTATTCACATAGCGTTCCTGAACACATATTTTTCCTCGGGGCGAGCAGATTTTCCTATAAAGAAATAGGGGATCGGGGCCTTTTTGGGGGGATAAAGGGCATAACATCGGGTCATCCTTTTTCGTCGAATGTCCCGGGCCGATTTTAAGTAAAGAAAGAACTGCTGCAGGGCGGGGGAGAACCATTCAAGTGTAGAGATGGAAATGGCGATAGAGGATGAAGGAGAATCCGGTCGTTACTAGAAGATGATAAAGATGCAGGCTGCTCTTTATTATTTATTAGTAGAAGAGCGAGGTGCAAGCTTCTGACGTAGCTGGGCAGGTATATAAGCATAGCAGAAAAAAAGTCTAATATTTTCATAATCAGGTGGCGATCCAAACAGGCACTGATATGGAGTAATGTCCCCGTATTATCGCCTGGATGGCCCTCAACTCTGGGCTTCTTACAGCAGATCGAGTTAGCAGATTTTATCCCAACACCGTGACTCTTTGTGGCCTGTGCATGCTTGAAGATGAAAGTGCCGAACATCTCTGTTTTCAGTGCAGCTATGCAGGGTGAATTTGGGCTCAGCTCTGT